TTGTGGATTTACTACGTGATGATTTTACTGAAAAAGACAGAAGTCGCGGTATTTATTTCACTCAATCGTGGGTTTCTACACCAGGTGTTTTGCCCGTTGCTTCGGGAGGTATTCACGTTTGGCATATGCCCGCTCTAACCGAGATCTTTGGAGATGATTCCGTACTACAGTTTGGTGGAGGAACCCTAGGACACCCTTGGGGTAATGCGCCAGGTGCTGTAGCGAATCGAGTAGCCCTAGAAGCATGTGTACAAGCTCGTAATGAAGGACGTGATCTTGCTCGCGAGGGTAATACTATTATTCGCGAGGCTTGCAAATGGAGTCCTGAGCTAGCTGCTGCTTGTGAAGTATGGAAGGAAATTAAATTTGAATTCCAAGCAATGGATACAATCTAAACTTAAGTAATCACCGTTCGTCTCCTTAATTTAATTGTAAAAAAAAAAACTCGGCCCAATCTTTTATTAAAAGGATTGAGCCGAATAAAACTATTCCATTTATATGTTTATTGTATCGCTCTCTATTTATAGAGACGCATTTAGATATATAAGCAAGATCTTAAAAAAAAATTAATAATAAACAACCCAAACTTTTTATTATTGTGTTGGATCCCCAATTAATCCTACGGATCCCTAGGATTGGCAGAATTGGCATATTCTTATATATATTTCGTCGATTCGGACCATGACGGTAGATATCACGTCAAGTATAAGAACTCCTTCTATCCATCTTGTATATTGTCCTTTTCGTTCCGTATTGGAATAGAATTATTCATTTCGTATATTAGATTATTCTATGAAAAAATTTTCGTCATTTCAAAAAACTAAAGGAGACACTACACTCTATTTATAGTTCCTTATTTTTTCTTTTGATGATGATGTAAATTTGACACAGCGCGGGAAACTCTGACCTTTTATAAAGGTCTATCATATTCAATGAATGGACTGAGACCATGGATTTTTACAAAATGGAAAACAATATAATACTCACTCATTATTTAGTTAATAATCCGAATGATTTCATTTCTATCCTTTATTATGATTCTGATAGAAATGAAATTTATTTTCATCAAATGACTATTCATCTATTTTAGTTTCATGCGAATAGGGGGCAAGAAAGCTCTATGAAAAAATGGCGGTTCAATTCAATGTTGTCTAAAAAAGAGTTAAAACACGGGTGTGGATTAAGTAAATCAACGGACAGTCTGAGTCCTATTGAAAATACCAGGAAAAGAGAAGATTCGAGTGTAAATGATAGAAAGAAAAAGAGTCAGAGTTGGAGAAATAGTTACCCGTTTAGTTACAGTAATGTTGATCAGTTATTTCGGGTCACGGACATTCGAAATTTGAACTCTGATGATACTTTTTTAGTTATAGATAGTAAGGGGGACAGTTATTCCATATATTTTGATATTGAAAATAACATTTTTGAGATTGACAATGACCATGCTTTTTATACTTTTTGGGATTCAGATTTTCTGAACTCAAGATCTAAGAGTGACGATACCTATAATAATCATTACACGTATGATACTAAATATAATTGGAATAATCACATTAATAATTCCATTGACAATTATCTTTATTCTCAAATCCGTGTTGGGAGTTCCATTCTAAGCGGTAGTGATAATTACATTGATAATTCCATTTTGAGTTACATTTTAAGTGAAGGTAGAAATCTAAGAACTATCACAAATGATAGGAATTTAACTAAAAGAGAAAATCTTGATGTAACTCAAAAAAAGAGGGATTTGTGGGTTCAATGCGACAATTGTTATTTCTTAAATTTTAAAAAATTGTTCACAAATATCCACCTTAATATTTGTGAACAATGTGGATATCATTTGAAAATGAGTAGTTCAGATAGAATTGAACTTCTGATTGATCCGGGGACTTGGAATCCTATGGATGAAGATATGGTTTCTGTGGATCCCCTCGAATTTCATTCGGAGGAGGAACCTTATAAGGATCGTATTAATTCTTATCAAAGACAGACAGGGTTAACTGAAGCTGTTCAAACAGGTATAGGTCAACTATACGGTATTCCCGTAGCAATTGGGGTTATGGATTTTGAGTTTATGGGAGGTAGTATGGGATCGGTAGTCGGGGAAAAAATAACCCGGTTGATTGAATATGCTAGTAATAAATTACTACCCCTTATTATAGTATGTGCGTCTGGAGGAGCACGCATGCAAGAAGGAAGCTTGAGCTTAATGCAAATGGCTAAAATAGCATCTGTTTTATATGATTATCAATCAAATAAAAGGTTATTCTATGTATCAATTCTTACATCTCCTACGACAGGTGGGGTAACAGCCAGTTTTGGGATGTTGGGGGATATCATTATTGCCGAACCCAACGCCTACATTGCATTTGCGGGTAAAAGAGTAATTGAACAAACATTGAATAAGACAGTACCTGAGGGTTCACAAGCAGCCGAATATTTATTCCATAAGGGTTTATTTGATCCAATCGTACCACGCAATCTTTTAAAAGGCGTTCTAAGTGAGTTATTTCAGCTGCACGCCTTTTTTCCTGTAAAAAAAAAGAAATAAAGTCGAGAATTAAAGTCAATTCTTTGCTTTGTCCAAAAGTTTTTTATTAGAATAAAAAAAATACGATTTTTAGATTAATATAGCTATATGTAGAAAGCTTCTTTTTTTTACTTCTACATTCTTTGCACTTTTTATATACTATATTCACTAGATATAAGAATTAATTAATTAGAATTCTAATTAATTAATTAATATAATAACATAATAACAACAAAAATATAACAAACAGGTACAATTATAGTAGATCGAGGTACCCATTCTATGACAACTATTAACTTTCCCTCTATTCTTGTGCCTTTAGTAGGCCTAGTATTTCCGGCAATTGCAATGTCTTCTTTATTTCTTCATGTTCAAAAAAACAAGATTGTTTAAGCCCTGTGGCCAAAATCTATGTTTTAAAAACTTAGGCTTGAATCCTAACACATATATCTATTTAGCAGAATCATATCATATACTACATGATTTTTTACGAGCATAACAGAAAGAGCCCTTATACATGTAGAAACATAGTATATAGGGGTAGAGTTTTTCTAACTAATTGGGTGAATTACTGGTAAACTAAAAAAAAAAGATAAAAAAAGGTAAAGTTTCACATCAGATTATAATACTAGTTGATGAGAGTTACATCGAAAACACAAAAAAGTAAGGAAAGTGCACTTACTTTGGTGTCTTCTTTTAATTTGAATTAAATGGAATCAGATCTATTATGAATTGTCGATCAGAACGTGTATGGATAGAACTTATAACAGGATCTCGAAAAATAAGTAATTTAGGCTGGGCCATTATCCTTTTTATAGGTTCATTAGGATTTGTATTGGTTGGAATTTCTAGTTATCTCGGTAGGAATTTTATATCCTTATTTCCCCCCCAGCAAATTCTTTTTTTTCCACAAGGGATCGTGATGTCTTTCTATGGAATCGCCGGCCTCTTTATTAGCTCCTATTTGTGGTGTACAATTTCGTTGAATGTAGGTAGTGGTTATGATTTTTTCGATAAAAAAGAAGGAATAGTATGTATTTTTCGTTGGGGATTTCCTGGAAAAAACCGTCGCATCTGTCTCCGATTTCTTATAAAAGATATTCAGTCTATTAGAATAGAATTTAAAGAGGGCATTTATACTCGTCGTGTCCTTTATCTGGAAATAAGAGGCCAGGGGGCCATTCCTTTGACCCGTACGGATGAAAATTTGACTCCACGAGAAATTGAACAAAAAGCTGCTGAATTGGCCTATTTCTTGCGTGTACCAATTGAAGTATTTTGAAATGATAAATACTTTCTTTCTTAACTCGGAGTAAAATAAAAAATCTACAATACTCTTTTTCAAACTAAAAAAAAAAGAGACTAAATGCATGGATTAGCTACTTGTAATAGACTTCATGTTTGATAGAACTACTAGATCTAGATAGAGTCGACGAATGCGACGAGTTCATAAACAAATTAGAGATGAAAAATTTGGAAAAAAAGAAAAAATTTATTACTTTTCTATATCTTGTATCTATAGTCTTTTTACCTTGTTGGATCGCGTTATCATGTCAAAAAAGTCTGGAATCCTGGGTTACTAATTGGTGGAATACTAAGAAATTGGAAACTTTTTTGAATGATATTCAAGAAAAGAGTTTTCTAGAAAAATTCATGGAATTAGAAGAGCTGCGCTTGTTGGACGAAATGGTAAAGGAATACCCGGAAACGCATCTACAAAAACCTCGTATCGGAATCCACAACGAAACGATTCAATTTATCAAGATGTATAATGAGGATTGTATCCGTATGATTTTCCAATTCTCGACAAATATAATATGTTTCTTTATTCTAAGCAGTTTTTCTATTCTGGCGAATAAAGAACTTATTCTTATTAATTCTTGGGTTCAGGAATTCCTATATAACTTAAGTGACACAATAAAAGCTTTTTCTATTCTGTTATTAACGGATTTATGTATTGGATTTCATTCGCCCCACGGTTGGGAACTAATGATTGGCTCTATCTACAAAGATTTTGGATTTGCTCATAATGATCAAATTATATCGGGTCTTGTTTCCACTTTTCCAGTCATTCTTGATACAATTTTTAAATATTTGATTTTCCACTATTTAAATCGTGTATCCCCATCACTTGTAGTGATTTATCATTCACTGAATGACTGAAAAGAAAAAAGATAATAAGGATATAAAAAAAATTCTAATTTAAAATTAGAATGTTTCTTTTTTTTTACATAAACATAAGCAAACCATTCAAAATCATACTTTATCTTTCCATTTTTAACCATCCAAGGCGGGCCGATCTTTCTATATTCCAGCAATATTCTTTCTTATTTCATTAAATTAAGTTTAAAGAAGTAAATAGCAGAATCGCGGATAGGAAACTATACTAGCAACCTACCCAATTTATTGTAGAAATTTTCGGGATAAATGATTGGACCATGCAAATGCAAACTATAAAGACTTTTTCTTG